ACCGAAATTGCATTGTACATCCAGAATAGACCTAAGAAAACATGATCCCAGGCGGATACTTGACATGTTCCCCCTCGTCCAGGCCCATCGCAAGGGAATCGAAAACCAAGATTTGCTTTATCAGGTATCAAACGGGAACTGCGAGCAAATAAAACACCTTTCAAAAGTATTAATACAGTCACATGGATGGTAAATGCGTGAATGTGATGGACTAAAAAATCTGCGGTTCCTAATGGAATAGGTAACAAAGCGACTTTACCGCCTACAGCTACTAACTCGCCACCTCCCCACGTTAAGCTGGTACTTGTTGTTGCACCAGGAGCTGTTACGCCAGGCGCAGCAGCATGGATATTTTGTACCCATTGAGCAAAAATGGGTTGTAATTGTATGGCGGTATCCGAAAACATATCTTGGGGACGGCCTAAAGCACTCATGGTATCATTATGAATGTACAAGCCAAAACTGTGAAAACCTAGAAATATACATACCCAGTTAAGGTGGGATATGATTGCATCGCGGTGTCTAAGGACGCGATCTAATAGATCGTTGTATCGAGTAGTTGGATCATAGTCTCTTACCATAAAAATGGCTGCATGTGCAGCAGCACCGACTATTAGAAATCCGCCAATCCACATGTGGTGTGTGAACAAGGAAAGTTGTGTACCATAGTCAGTAGCTAGGTATGGATAGGGGGGCATAGAGTACATATGATGAGCTACAACAATAGTTGTAGAGCCTAGCATAGCTAGGTTAAGAGATAATTGAGCATGCCATGACGTTGTTAGGATTTCATAGAGACCCTTATGGCCCTGTCCTGTAAATGGGCCCTTATGAGCCTCCAAAATATCTTTAAGTCCATGACCAATACCCCAGTTGGTCCTATACATATGACCAGCGATCAGAAAAAGAATAGCAATAGCTAAATGATGGTGTGCAATATCGCTCAACCATAGGCCACCGGTTATTGGATCCAGTCCTCCGCGAAAAGTAAGAAATTCTGCGTATTTGGACCAATTCAAGGTGAAAAAGGGGGTTGCTCCTTCGGCAAAACTAGGATAAAGTTGAGCCAAAAGGTCACGATTCAGGATAAATTCATGAGGAAGTGGTATCTCTTTAGGATCAACTCCAGCGTCAAGAAATTGATTAATTGGTAAAGATACATGGATTTGGTGTCCTGCCCAAGAAAGAGACCCAAGTCCTAATAACCCCGCTAAGTGGTGATTTAACATGGATTCTACATCTTGGAACCAGGCCAATTTGGGAGCGGCTTTGTGATAATGGAACCAACCAGCAAAAAGCATTAACGATGCAAAAATCAATGCACCGATTGCCGTACAATAGAGTTGTAACTCACTAGTTATTCCCGATGCTCGCCAAATCTGAAAAAACCCGGAGGTTATTTGGATTCCTCGGAAACCTCCGCCTACATCACCATTCAAAATTTCTTGCCCTACTATTGGCCAAACTACCTGAGCACTGGGTCCAATGTGAGTAGGATCGCTTAGCCACGCTTCATAATTGGAAAAACGGGCACCGTGGAAGTACATGCCACTCAACCAAAGAAAGATAATGGAGAGTTGACCGAAATGAGCACTAAAGATTTTTCGAGAGATCTCCTCCAAATCACCGGTATGACTATCGAAATCGTGAGCATCAGCATGTAGGTTCCAGATCCAAGTGGTAGTATCAGGACCCTTAGCTATTGTTCTTGAGAAATGCCCGGGTTTGGCCCATTCCTCAAAAGATGTTTTTACAGGATCCCTATCCACAACAATTTTAACTTCTGGTTCCGGCGAACGAATAATCATTAAGTCCTCCTCTTTCCGGACAAGACATACAAAGAGACCCGCCAACTGTCTTTTTAGTTAATCTTTGAAGGATAGATATTATGATTAGTCCTTTTCTTTACTATCTACCGCCCTTCTATATTCTATATATATATATATTTTTTTAGTTATTCACTGGAGCAATTATATATTGAAGTCAATCCGAGGCAAGTGTTCGGATCTATTATGACATAAGGATTAGGTGCCTAACGGACATTGGTTATCCTGGATAAATATTTCCCGACGTAACAAAAAAAAGATTTTTTTACGTTTTAATTTAAGAAGCTAGTGTATTTTTTTTTAGGGTATAAGTCCCTATTTACATCTACTTTCCTTGAGTGAGCATAATAAAAATATTTTTATTCGATTCTAAATTCCAAGAAACTCATTAGAATTAAAAAAAAAAATAATCCTGATATATTAGGTAGGAATATTTAGATTGCCCCTTTTTATTTGCTTTATTAGTTCTGTTCGTGAGGCTATCCCTATTGTTTATCCTTATGAAATATGATATAAAATCGAAGGTAGAAGAAAGGGATATAATGAAATTCTTGATTGGATCTTCCTACCAAAATTATTTAATTAATGGATCAACAACCAAATCACCCATTTTAGGAAAATGGAGAGTGGTTTTATTCAAATTCAAAGCGCTTCGTAATCTTCAACCAGTTCTGTGCTTCAATATAATTTCCCGGAGTAAGCGCTATAGCTTGTTTCCAATACTCAGCAGCTTGATCAAACCAAGCTTCTGCAATTTCTGAATCACCCTGTAGAATGGCCTGCTCTCCTCGGTCGGAATAGGCATTTCCTTCCCCTAGAACCGTACTTGAGAGTTTCCTACCTCATACGGCTCTTAAATTGCTATCTTAATTTCCCCTATCTTAACTGAATTCGATTTCTCAAAAATCGATCCAATATCTTCTTGGGTTAAGCAGAAGAAGTTAATTACCTAAGTTTCAAACCCTAATTTTGATCAATAATCAGTCTGATCTTTTCTCCCACCTTCAGAAGAATGGAGCATAGATAGACCTATATCCTTCGTTTGAATTTTCTGAAAGGTAACTATCTCGGTTTCGTGTCTTTCATATATGAAATTTCTATAGAATCCTTGAAAGAGACTTTTTCCCATAAGAAAGAAAAAAGAACTTACTATCTTTGGGATCTGATACTACACCGCTGCTTAATCCTTTAGTGGATCGGCTCTATTACATAAGCAGATTCCTAAATTTTGTCCCAGATCCTGGTATAATTAAGCAGTTTTTTTTTTAGTTGTATCGACCCAGTCGCTCACTAATTGATCTTTACGGTGCTTTCTCTATCAATTTGAGACTTTATCCATAGAGTAGTAGTATAGGCTCTATTTTCTTCTTATTTTGATTCTCGTGAAGTGTTCTTCCTTCCTACAGCTGATAGGGCAAAATCATTGTTTTGACGATCCCTATGTAGAAAGCCCTTTTTCTAGTATTTACTAGAAAATTTCATCTTTTTTTCTTCTTTCTATAGTGGAGATAGTCGCACGTAATGACAGATCACGGCCATATTATTAAAAGCTTGCGGTAAGAAGGGGTTTCGTTCTAGCGCCCGGAAATAGTATTCCAAAGCCTTTGTATGCTCTCCATTACTTGTGTGTATAAGGCCGATGTTATATAGTATATAACTTCGATCATAGGGATCAATTTCTAGTCGCGTAGCTTCATAATAATTCTGCAAAGCTTCCGCATAATTTCCTTCGGATTGAGCCAACATCCGTTACGGTCGTTCATTCTATTCAAAAAATCTCCGTTCCAAAACCGTACATGAGGTTTTCATCTCATACGGCTCCTCCCTTCTGTACATAGTACTAAGCAAAAAATCTATAGAATGAAAATAGAATTAGTCCCACTCATTATGGACCGAAAGGGGCTGGTATTTTTCCAAGAAATCTCTAGCCAACCTTCCCCCAAGAGGTTTTTCTTAACACCAATGAATTCTATTAATGCTAGAGGAAAACGATAGCTCCAGGAATTTCTTTGTTCTCAACGCCTCCTATTTAGAGGAATTAGCCACTTCAACGACCTTTGATGGTTATAAGGGTATCCAAAGTACAAACCTGATGGTTGTTTGCTATCCCAACCATTTTTCCCAACCCTGATACCGATCAGGAAAGGGTTAATTTCTAACAAAGTTTTTCTGTTGTTGATTCCTATTTCGAGGTGTAGTGCTTTTCTCCACTATGCTGCCTATTGGTCCTAGTAGAGTAGGATTGACCTGTAATACAGAATCTATCCTGTAGGTATAACCTTTCGCTCAATACTCAAATCTACAATTAAAGCATCTAAGGCCACATCAATCGAGGATACACGACAGAAGGAATTGTTAATTCACCTCACCTTCCCCAAGCGCGGGTTTCCTTTACTAATTTTGTTCTCTCTATGCGAACCCCTTTCTTTCTCGTAAGCAAGGAGATGTTCTTTCTCGTAAGACTGGAGATGCAGGTAGGGCCAAAAAAAAAAAAAAGAGTCAAATCGCACCATCTCTATAATAAGTAAATGCTTTTTTTTCCCCTGAGGTTGTCGGAATTATTTGCAATAAAATATTGGCTACAATCGAGGAGGTCTTATCAATGAAATTTCCATTTATACGGGATCTAGGCATAATTTCCAATCCATTCTATATAGAATTCTTTTCATTCTATCACAAAATAACATAAAAACATTTGAATCGACCATATGCTCTAAATGGATAAGAGAGGTATGGATTTTCCGCTCAGCTCAAATTGTCTCCTTTTCCTTCTGTTTGGACAAGAAGAGATATGAAATATTTGAGTAAGATTGGATTTCATTCCACTTTCCTATTTCTCAACAACAATTTCTCTCATCAGCTATTTCCCGTTTTCAAAATTATCCCATACCTTTTTTTTTGTTTAGATTGTATGGCGTAAAGTACCTTATGCAAATAGAATTCTAGGGTTCCTTTATTTTCTTATGGAATAATAAGAATTTTTCTATTCTCTTTTTATTTTGGTTTTCCAAAAATAAAAACTTTTGAGGGAGTGGAATTCCTAGTAAGAAAAAAAATAAATAAAGGACCCTTACACTTAGATAAAAAAAGAATTTTTCCAATAGAGCCATGGAATCCCCGAGTGGTTGTGGCTGTACCTGTACTGCAGGAATACGAAAACTCGCTATTCACTCAGTTTATTTTCCATAATAAGATTATGTAGGAGAGATGGCCGAGCGGTTCAAGGCGTAGCATTGGAACTGCTATGTAGACTTTTGTTTACCGAGGGTTCGAATCCCTCTCTTTCCGTTTCTCTTAATTCATCAACGTTACCGATTACAATGTATCAAATCAAATAACAATTTTTTTTATTTCAGCAATAATACCTTTATTTAATAGAAATTCTCTAAAGCAAGTTACTTTGGTATGTAAAATACACATAGAGGAAATAACAAAAAAGAAAAAAGATCCTAAGGTTACTCTATTTCTGCTAGGTGAATGGGAAAATATGAATTAAGAGCCTTAGGTCGATTTAGTTCGGGGAAAGGGGAGGGGGAAAAAAATTCTATGAACCTTTCCTTTTTCGTTAAGTTCAAGTCTGACGAGAGTAATATTCTACAACTAACAACTCATTTATTTTGAGACCGACCCACTTTCTATCTAGGATTTTTTGTACTAGTCCTTTGTATTGCAATGTATCAACCGTCAAATGCTTTGGCAATTTGCCCGGATCGGATGAAGCAATAGAATTTTGAATCAGACGTTTTGATCTTTGGTTATCCTTCGTAGTAATAATATCTCGGGGTTTGCAACGAAAACTTGGTATATCAACTATACGACCATTAACTAAAATATGTCTATGGTTAACTAATTGCCGGGCCCCAGGAATGGTTGAAGCCATACCCAATCGAAAAACAATATTATCTAAACGCATTTCAAGTAATTGTAGTAAAACCTGACCTGTTGACTTTTTTGCTTTTCCAGCGATATGTACATATCTAAGTAATTGTCGTTCTGTCAGACCATAATGAAAACGCAATTTCTGTTTTTCTTGAAGACGAATACGATATTGCTCTTTTTTCCCAGAATGGAATTTTTTTTTCAGATTACTTCCGGATTTAGGCGTTTTTCTAGTAAGTCCTGGTAAAGCTCCCAGACGGCGTATTTTTTTTAAACGAGGTCCTCGATAACGGGACATGAAGACTCCTTTTTTTATTGAAATTCCATTTTACACAATAAATTTCATTGTATTTACATTACAGAATACATCGAAATTAAAACTGAATTAAACTAAAGGATAAACAGAATAAAATCTACTAAAGTACCACAAAAAATGGAATTTCATCAACATCTGGATTTTTTTATATATATATTATTTATTTTAATGTTTTGTATCTAGCAAAATTGTAAGATACAATGACATAATGGACCCTGGATTTTCCATTTAATTCGGAGAAAAAAAGAGATTCTTGTTCATGGAACATCGATAGAGAAAAAAGCCGACTATCGGATTTGAACCGATGACCCTCGCATTACAAATGCGATGCTCTAACCTCTGAGCTAAGTGGGCTTACATAACAGAAATAGTGTAACAAATAGAAATATATATAGGAAATCCGTAAAATGGCAGATCTTAATTATTAATCTTAGTTATTAACTAGTTCGAAATTGGAGTTCTACTTAGAATTATAAAAAAAAAATACTAGAATTTCATAAAGATAAAGTTAGCTTGATATGCTTAACTAAACGATATTCTTAAATAGGATTATGGAATATATTGAACTTTTTATTTCTCTAACTCGCAAATCTATTTTTATAATAGAATCTATTCCAATTTCTATATTGAATTGGATTTCAGATATTTTCAATTTGATACGGCTTGTACGAATAATCTAATATAATACAAAGAATAATCTATATGAATAATAAACAGAAAATGCGAATCTTTTTGCATTTTCATTCGACCATTATATAGATTTTTTTATTTGTTAATAGTTTAAGGATTAATATTTCACTAAGGAAAAGATAGAATCATAACAAATGAAATTTCAAATTCTGATTAGAAAAAAAAAAAGAATGAATATCAAGCGTTATAGTATGATTTAGAATACTCTAAAAAAGGAAAGAGGGGGGGGGGAACTTTTGGATATATTGCAATTCAGAATTGAATTGCAAATATATCAACAGTAGAATCAATTCAATTCTGAATTGCAATAAGCGGGGTCTCTCCAATAGAGACGAGCTGCTAGACTAGGTCGAATAATGAATTCAATGATTCAAAAAAAACTAAGAGATGTAAGAAATTACACAAGGAATCCAGGTTTCAAAGAAAAAAAAGGAAAATGGGGATATGGCGAAATCGGTAGACGCTACGGACTTGATTGTATTGAGCCTTGGTATGGAAACCTGCTAAGTGGTAACTTCCAAATTCAGAGAAACCCTGGAATGAAAAATGGGCAATCCTGAGCCAAATCCCTTTTTTTAAAAAACAAGTGGTTCTCAAACTAGAACCCAAATGAAAAGGATAGGTGCAGAGACTCAATGGAAGCTATTCTAACGAATCGAGGTGTAATTACGTTGTGTTGGTAGTGAAACTCTCTCTAAATTTGAGAAAGAGGGGCTTTATACATCTAATACACACGTATAGATACTGACATAGCAAACGATTAATCACAGAACCCATATCATAATATAGGTTCTTTATTTATTTTTTAGAATGAAATTGAGAATGAAATTAGGAATGATTATGAAATAGAAAATTCGGAATTTTTATTAGAATTATTTTATTGGGAATCCATTCCACTCGAATATTGAGTAATCAAATCCTTCAATTCATTGTTTTGAGATCGATTAAGGATTAATCGGACGAGGATAAAGAGAGAGTCCCATTCTACATGTCAATAATGACAACAATGAAATTTCTAGTAAAAGGAAAATCCGTCGACTTTATACGTCGTGAGGGTTCAAGTCCCTCTATCCCCAAACCCTCCTTTATTCCCTAACCATAGTATTTATCCTCTTTTTTCTTTTATCAATGGGTTTCAAGATTCATTAGCTTTCTCATTCTACTCTTTCATAAAGGAGTGCGAAGAGAACTCAATAGATCTTATGCTATTCATTAAATAGATTTCTTTTTTATTAGAGTATCAGCAAGGAATCTTAATTATTAATTAAATAATTAAGTATTATTAAGTATATTATTAAGTAAGCCATCCACAATGCATAGAACTATCCCCCCATTTCAAAATTAGGAATGGAATACTTTATTTCTTTTTTAGTGCCTTTAATTGACATAGATGCAAATACTCTACTAGAATGATGCACAAGAAAGGGTCAGGATAGCTCAGTTGGTAGAGCAGAGGACTGAAAATCCTCGTGTCACCAGTTCAAATCTGGTTCCTGGCACAGAAAAAAAGGATCTACCGAATAGGTAGTGATACAAATACTTTATAGTATACACTAAGTAGATAAATCTCTAAACACTTCTTTTTAGAAAAGGGTTAAAATCTCTGGTTCTTTATGGTATAGAAGGAGGTGAGATTAGGTGCCCTTTTCTTAATCTTCATTTTTGCATTTCTGATTAATTTTGTAATCCGCTATTCCGAAGAATATTTTTTTTTTCTTGATAGTTACTTTTCTAATTGTTCTAAGTAATATGCGCGGTACAAAGTTCGTGGTAGGAACTTCTTTGAGTCATTGTTTTTTTCTGTTCATACGAAGGAAATGAATATGTGATTTTCAAAATTGGAAAATCGAAATGAAGCCCTTTTTTGATCAGTCTATCTGTACCTTTTTGTATAATAGAATAGTCGTTTCGTCTAGGAAAAGAATATCAAAATATTCTTTGACTTGAATAAAATCTAGAGTTGTGTTGTATAAGTAAGCATGAATTTATTATCATTCAATGAGCATCTTGTATTTCATAAAAATTAGGGGTTATATAGTCCTTACGTAAGGGCCAACCTATCCAACTTTCAGGCATTAAGATACGTTTAAGGCGCGGATGATTATCATAAGAAATTCCCACCATATCATAAGATTCGCGTTCTTGAAAATCGGCACTTCTCCAAACCCAGAAGACAGACGGGATTCTAGGATTATCTTTTTGGGCAAAGACTTTTATGCATACTTCTTCTGGGTTATCTATACCATACTGTATTCTCGTAAGATGATACACGCTAGCTAAAGATCCCCCAGGTGCTACGTCATAAGCACATTGGGAACGTAAATAATTGTAACCATATACATATAAAATGACAGCAATGGAATCCCAATCCCCCGCTTTTATTTGTAAAGTCTCTATTCCTCGGTGATCGAAGCCCAAAGATCTATGAATCACCTCATGTTTGACTAGCCAATTAGATAACCACCCCTGCTGCATTGTCTTGATCCCCCCCCCTTTTTTTGTATAAATATTTCACATTTCAAATGTAAGTTTGAAAGATTGCACTGCTCTTTCTTTTTCTGCACAAAAGAACCCCTCTTAATTCACTAATTTGGAGGAAGATACTGGACTTTTTGATTTGAAAAAAGTTTCAGAAGATATATCTAAAGTAGATGGTGATTGATAGAGCAATTCTTGCTCGTAAGTTCCGGTATGAGTACTGCGCCGAACATAAAGTTTGTGACTGGTAGTAAAACATCGCTTTTTCTTTTGACTTTGACATAGAGTTCGATCCTCAACAATTTCTCGTGATATCTTCTTACGAAGTTTTGTTAGGGCATCTATAACAGCCTCCGGTTTAGGTGGGCAACCCGGCAAGTAGACATCTACAGGAATTAACTTATCAACTCCCCGAACAGTACTATAGGAATCCGTACTGAACATTCCCCCTGTAATAGTACAGGCTCCCATAGCAATGACGTATTTTGGTTCAGGCATTTGCTCATATAATCGCACTAAAGAGGGGGCCATTTTCATTGTTACCGTACCAGCTGTTAAAATTAGGTCCGCTTGCCTAGGACTTGATCTTGGTACCAATCCATAACGATCGAAATCGAATCGTGAGCCTATTAATGAAGCAAATTCAATGAAACAACAACTGGTACCATATAGAAGGGGCCATAAACTGGAGAGTCTTGACCAATTCGAAAGATCATTTGGTGTAGTTGAAATAACGGAATTGGAACTTGTTTGGTCAAGTAACGGAAACTCAATCAAACTCATAACTGTCTCAATGGAATCTTTTCCTTCTTTTTTTTTTTTGTCTGAATATTCAGTTAAGACCATTCCAAGGCTCCTTTTCGCCATGCATAAACTAAACCAACAATTAGGATAAGCACGAAAATCAAAGCTTCGATAAAAACGGATACACCCAATATGTCAAAACTCATTGCCCAAGGGTAGAGAAAGACCGTTTCCACATCAAAAACAACAAAAACTAGCGCAAACATGTAGTAGCGTATTCGAAATTGTAACCAAGCACCCCCCATGGGTTCTATACCCGATTCATAACTAGAAAGCTTCTCTGGTCCTGCACTAACCGGGGCTAAAAGCCCTGAAATCCAAAATACCAAAATAGGAATAAGGCTTGCTATTATTAGAAATGTCCAAAAAATATCATATTCGTGAAGCAGGAACATAAATGTACTCCCATTAATGTGGAATAGGCGGATTAGTCAATTCAAGTTAGCATTGTCAATTTATCCAGAACTTCTCTCTTTTCCTCGGTGAAACAAGAATCTCTTTTGTTCAAACCAAAGAGCGCTTACTTTATCTTTTGTTTCTTTTTTTTGTGTCATGTCTTCCTTAAGGATTCATCCAATGGAATCCCCACTATCTTTCTTTTGGATTTCCATTCTATTTAGATATGGTATAGACAGACCTAATTCTTATACAAATAAAACTGTTTTGCTTCACTTTGTCTCGCTTTCTCTAGAATCTTCTAGAAAAAAGAATTGCTCCATCCTTTATTTAAGGGTAGTCAGAGACTATTAAATAAAAAAGAAAATACTTAACTACTAATTAGATTAGAACCTAATTAAAATAGGATTACTAATGTATGCAGCCTAATGAGGAATAATACTAAATAAAAAGAACTCTATTTCATAATTATGAAACAGAATATCCTGTTTTATTATTTACTCTTTCTTTTTATTTTCTTTCGATTTTAAAAATTTAAAGTATTTAGATAATCTATATTTTTACAGAATGTATATTATATTAATAAACTTCAAACAAAATAGGAATTCCAAAAATGGAGAAAATCATTGCAGTCATTATAGGAAAGTCTAGGCACTTAGGGCATATCCTATTTGAAGGAGGATGGAATTCAAATCAGATAAGGAAATTCTTTTTTCTTTTCCTGTCTCTATTATTTTAGAGAAATGAGCCATGCTAATGCTTTTATCTCTATTCTATGGTGCAAGCGAGCCTCGAGTCTATAAACAAGTACTAATAAGGAAAAGAAAACTGTACTAAAGGAAACATAGGATATTCATCCTAAAATCTAAAAAAAAAGACATATATATTAGTAGGGCTATACGGATTCGAACCGTAGACCTTCTCGGTAAAACTGATCAAACGGATTATTATCGAAATGATTTGAACTGTTTCAAAGACCCAACATGCATTTTTGTGCATTGGGCTCTTTCATCAACTGATGTAAAGATCAGTTAATCCGCCATAGTTTTTCTTTACGGAAAGATAATAAGATGGCTCCCTGTGCTCTGATTGATTATTTGTATTATGATCTATCTAGGAGCAATACCAAAGTGTTTCAAAGGAGGATTACTTTGACTTAGGTCTGCCTCCGGCCTAAATTAAATCAAACTAAGTGAAATGGAGTCTCTATCGTTCCGCTCCAAGAGTTGACTATGAGACTTCATACACCTTAAAGTTCATAGAACGAAAAGAAGTTTTTTGGAGGCCCTTATCCTCTTATGCCTAGCATTGAGTGGGCTGGATATTTACCTTATCAACTAGCAAATCAATAGGGGCTCTATTTGATTAGGCACCAGAATTGGCACCTGAATCGGACTGAACCGACTGTTTGTCAGGCTACTGTTCTCCTATTCTCTCGAATCCATGAAGTAAGACATTGATTTTGCAATAAGGTCAATTATGTTCATTGCATAATAAGTTCCCTTGAAAAGCATTGGCGCACGTGTAAGCGAGTTGCTCTACCGAACTGAGCTATAGCCCTTGTCAGAGATATCTTAACATATAGATAATTTTTTGTCAAGATGAATATTCTCTAATGCCGTAGGATATCCCTTTTATCTATTTACTATATACCATACCAATAACGGAATACCAATAATGGAGCGGTATTGCTTATAAAAAGTATTCGATCTATAATCGATCGAAGTAATGTGACTTCTTTTGTGATGATAAATTGCCTACTTAACTCAGTGGTTAGAGTACTGCTTTCATACGGCGGGAGTCATTGGTTCAAATCCAATAGTAGGTAGGTAGGTAGAAAAATTACTAGATAGCATTGGACTTACTTCGCTATCTAATAACTTTTTCTACCCTTCTTTTCTTTTTCTTTGTATCAACGAAACCTTTGGATTGTCTTCAATTGGATGGGGGAATCCAATTGATAGCCTCGACTCGTATCCTAGCCCGTTTGAGAGCTAGCTTTGCTTCAACCAATTCTTTCGTACCCTCAGCTCTACTCAAGTTAGCTTCGGCTATTTCAAGTGCCTGTTGAGCTTCTTCTGGATCAATGTCACTACCCAGTTCTGCATCATTTCCTAAAATGATGATCTCATTATTAACTATTCTCGCAAAACCACTCCACAGAACCGCCGTTAACCATTGGTCGTTGAGGAGGCGTATTCTCAAAGGACCCATATCTACAGCTGTGTTAATGGGGGCGTGGTTTGGTAATACACCAATTTGGCCACTATTAGTAGATAAAATGATTTCTTTCACTTCACAATCCCAAATAATTCGTTTAGGAGTTAGTACATAAAGATTTAATTTCATTTCTTCAATTTGTTCTCCTCTTCTAAGTTTATAGCTTTCGTGCTAGCTTCATCGATGTTCCCCACCAAATAAAAAGCCTGTTCGGGTAGGCCATCTAATTCTCCGGAAAGGATTAGTTGAAACCCCCTAATTGTTTCTGCAAGACTAACATACTTTCCTGGAGAACCGGTAAAAACTTCTGCCACAAAGAACGGTTGTGATAAGAACCGCTCAATTTTTCGTGCTCTTGCTACAGTTAAACGATCCTCCTCCGATAATTCATCTAACCCAAGAATTGCAATAATGTCCTGAAGTTCCTTGTAACGCTGTAAAGTTTCCTTAACTCTTTGCGCAGTTTCATAATGGTCCTTGCCAACGATCCGAGGCTGTAACATAGTTGAGGTTGAATCTAAAGGATCGACTGCGGGATAAATACCCTTGGAAGCTAATCCTCTGGAAAGGACGGTCGTAGCGTCCAAATGTGCAAATGTTGTGGCAGGAGCAGGGTCCGTCAAATCGTCCGCAGGTACATAAACTGCTTGGATCGAAGTTATCGATCCCTTGTTGGTAGAAGCAATTCTTTCTTGCAAAGAACCCATTTCTGTACTAAGGGTAGGTTGATAACCAACTGCGGAGGGCATTCTCCCTAATAAGGCGGATACCTCCGATCCTGCTTGAACAAAACGAAAGATATTATCGATGAATAAAAGCACGTCTTGCTTATTAACATCTCGGAAATATTCTGCCATAGTTAGGGCAGTTAAACCAACTCTCATACGAGCTCCCGGCGGTTCATTCATTTGGCCATAGACTAGAGCTACTTTTGATTCCTCAATATTTTTTTCATTAATTACTCCGGATTCCTTCATTTCCATATAAAGATCATTTCCTTCACGAGTCCGTTCCCCTACTCCCCCAAATACGGATACGCCTCCATGAGCTTTAGCAATGTTATTGATTAATTCCATGATGAGTACTGTTTTACCTACTCCTGCCCCCCCAAATAGTCCGATTTTTCCTCCACGCCGATAAGGAGCTAAAAGATCAACCACCTTAATACCTGTTTCAAAGATAGATAATTTCGTATCTAACTCAATAAAGGCAGGCGCGGATCTATGAATAGGGAATGTTGCATTAGTATCTACAGGGCCCAAATTGTCAATAGGCTCCCCAAGAACGTTAAAAATTCGTCCGAGAGTAGCTCCACCGACCGGAACACTAAGAGGAGCTCCTGTGTCAATCACTTCCATTCCTCTCATCAACCCGTCTGTAGCACTCATAGCTACAGCTCTAACTCGATTATTTCCTAATAATTGTTGTACCTCACAAGTCACATTAATTTGCTTATCGGCAGTGTCTCGGCTCTTAACTATCAAAGCGTTATAAATATAAGGCAACTTGCCTGGGGGAAAAGTGATATCTAGCACGGGTCCAATAATTTGATCAATACGCCCTGCACTTTTTTCTTCAATTGTGGAAACCCCGGGACGCGAAGTAGTAGGATTGGTTCTCATAATTATCACATAATTATCAAAAAAAGGAATTTGTCGAAATTTTTCGTTTTTTTTTTCTTGTTGAATAATGCCAAATCAAAAAAAAATATCCCAAAATCCTAAAGTTAAAAGGAAATAAATTAGTTAATTCAAAAAAAAAAAAGAAAAGGGGGGCTAGCACTTGATTTCGTTGCCTAAGCGAATCCCATTCACTCATTTACTCATGGAATGAGTCCGTTGGAAAGTTCAATCAATCTTTTTTTTTGATAGACATTTTTCCTTTTGTCAAGGATCTTTGCCTATTCTACTTTCCTGTCTAGGACTTCGATATACAAAATATATACTACTGTGAAGCATAGATTGCTGTCAACAGAGAATTTTCTTAGTATTTAGGTATTTAGATTCAAAATAAGAAAGGGGCCTATTAAGATAAGAACTTATAAAATTTTAAATTAAGGATTAAGGGATTAAAATAAGGATTAAGGGATTGGTTTGGGTTGCGCTATATCTATCAAAGAGTATACAATAATGATGGATTTGGTGAATCAAATCTATGGTTTAATAATGAACCATGTTAACTTACTATAACAATAACTCAATTCCTATCGAATTCCTATAGGATAGAACGTACACAGGGTGTACCCATTATATATGAATGAAACATATTCATTAACTTAAGCATACTCCCTTTTTTATTTAATGAGTTGATATTAATTGAATATCTTTTTTTTTTTAAGATTTTTGCAAAGGTTTAATTTACGTTTAATCTATATCGAGTAGACCCTGTCGTTGTGAGAATTCTTAATTCATGAGTTGTAGGGAGGGACTTATGTCACCACAAACAGAAACTAAAGCAGGTGTTGGATTTCAAGCTGGTGTTAAAGATTATAAATTGACTTACTACACCCCGGAATACGAAACCAAGGATACTGATATCTTGGCAGCATTCCGAGTAACTCCTCAGCCCGGGGTTCCGCCTGAGGAAGCAGGGGCTGCAGTGGCTGCGGAATCTTCTACTGGTACATGGACAACTGTTTGGACTGATGGACTTACCAGTCTTGATCGTTACAAAGGACGATGCTATCACATCGAACCCGTTCCTGGGGAAGAGGATCAATATATCTGTTATGTAGCTTATCCATTAGATCTATTTGAAGAGGGTTCTGTTACTAACATGTTTACTTCCATTGTGGGTAACGTATTTGGTTTCAAAGCCCTACGTGCTCTACGTTTGGAGGATCTACGAATTCCTCCTGCTTACGCAAAAACTTTCCATGGTCCGCCTCATGGTATCCAAGTTGAAAGGGATAAGTTGAACAAGTATGGTCGTCCTTTATTGGGATGTACTATTAAACCAAAATTGGGATTATCCGCAAAAAATTACGGTAGAGCATGTTATGAGTGTCTACGCGGTGGACTTGATTTTACCAAAGATGATGAAAACGTAAACTCACAACCATTTATGCGCTGGAGAGACCGTTTTGTCTTTGTTGCCGAAGCAATTTATAAAGCACAAGCAGAAACCGGCGAAATCAAGGGGCATTACTTGAATGCGACTGCAGGTACATGCGAAGAAATGATTAAGAGAGCTGTATTTGCGAGGGAATTAGGGGTTCCAATTATAATGCATGACTACTTAACTGGAGGATTCACCGCAAATACTAGTTTGTCTAATTATTGCCGCGACAACGGCCTACTTCTTCACATTCACCGAGCAATGCATGCAGTTATTGATAGACAGAAAAATCATGGTATGCATTTCCGTGTATTAGCTAAAGCATTGCGTATGTCTGGGGGAGATCATATCCACTCCGGTACAGTAGTAGGTAAGTTAGAAGGGGAACGCGAAATGACTTTAGGTTTTGTTGATTTATTGCGCGATGATTATATTGAAAAAGATCGTTCTCGCGGTATCTTTTTCACCCAGGACTGGGTATCCATGCCAGGTGTTATACCGGTAGCTTCAGGGGGTATTCATGTTTGGCATATGCCAGCTCTGACCGAAATCTTTGGAGACGATTCCGTATTACAATTTGGTGGAGGAACTTTAGGACATCCTTGGGGGAATGCACCAGGTGCAGCAGCTAATCGGGTGGCTTTAGAAGCCTGTGTACAAGCTCGTAACGAAGGGCGCGATCTTGCTCGTGAAGGTAATGAAATTATCCGAGCAGCTTGCAAATGGAGTCCTGAACTAGCTGCAGCTTGTGAAGTATGGAAAGCGATCACATTCGACTTCAAGCCGGTAGATACCATCGATTAAGTAGATAAAAATAGATATAAAGATAAAGAAGATTTAAATAAAAAAAGCGAAATAGAAAGAGCAAAAATAAGTTACGAAATGCAGTAATTCTTCTTTAATCTTCTAATTGATTGCAATTAAATTCGGCTCGATCTTTTTTACAAAAAGATCGAGCCGAATTTAAATATATCTTGATACGATCATGAGACTTGACAAATTGAGATTCTTCTATTCTATATATCTAGAATATAGAAAGGTATAATACAATAAACAAATACAAATCAAAATATAGTATTATCATACGATAATGGAATCAAATACGCAGTATTTACAGAAAAGAGTCTTCGTTTATTGGGAAAGAATCAATATACTTTTAATATCGAATCGGGATTCACTAAGACAGAAATAAAGCATTGGGTCGAGCTCTTCTTTGGTGTTAAGGTAGTAGCTGTGAATAGCCATCGACTACCCGGAAAGGGTAGAAGAATGGGACCTATTCTGGGACGTACAATGCATTACAGACGTATGATCATTACCCTTCAACTGGATATTCTATTGCACTTCTACTTTTTAAATTCAAGGGTATTCTGAAAGAGATATTTCTTTCATTTTATCGCTTTCTTTTGAATCCAATTTCAAGTTGGATTAGAAAGATAGAAAGGCCATGAGAATGGAAAAAGAAATATTAAATTATCCATTCCATTCATTTTTTTATAGATATAGAATACTTTAGAATACTAACTAAAGTATTCTATAAAAAATCTTTATTTTGTAAACTCAAAAATACAATAGTCAATATTCCTTATAATAGATATACTTAATTATATCATAAGAATCTTAAGATATATTTTGAATAGATAGAAATAGTAAATTGGAATTGAGACACCTATTCTATGACAGATTTAAACTTACCCTCTATTTTCGTGCCTTTAGTAGGCTTAGTATTTCCGGCAATTGCAATGGCTTCTTTATTTCTTTATGTGCAGAAAAATAAGATTGTCTAGAACCGACGGGGCCTAATTTGCTCAATGTATTTCCAGGATCATAATACAGATATTTTTTAGTGTAAGTAATATATTAATATGATAGGGTATGTAGCTCTTTCTACACACAAATGAAAAACGTCTATGGATGCAGATATAGGCTACGAACATAAATGCATACATATGCGTAGCCGGGTATAGCGAGTTTTTTTAATTTTAAGCGGATCCAGGAATTTTTTTTTTTGAATAGAAAGTCAATGTATCTAACCAATTATTTCACAGGAGTCCTAGCTATTATTTCACAGGAGTCCTGGCTGCTGAAGGTGATTTCAGAATCAAAACAAAAAAAGTAAAGTCAAAATCATTTAGCTTATTCTCTCAATTTCAATTAACCACTGCTGGATTTAGTATATCTAATATGAATTGGCGATCAGAACACATATGGATAGAACTTCTAAAGGGTTCTCGAAAAAGAGGTAATTTTTTCTGGGCCTGTATTCTTTTTCTAGGTTCATTAGGATTCTTAGCGGTTGGGGCTTCCAGTTATCTTGGTAAGAATATGATATCCCTACTTCCATCTCAACAAATTCTTTTTTTTCCACAGGGGGTCGTGATGTCTTTCTACGGAATCGCGGGTCTTTTCATTAGCTCCTATTTGTGGTGCACTATTTTGTGGAATGTAGGCAGTGGTTATGACCGATTTGATAGAAAAGAGGGGATAGTGTGCATTTTTCGTCGGGGATTCCCTGGAATAAAACGTCGCATCTTCCTTCGATTCCTTGTGCGGGATATCCAATCAATTAGAATTCAGATTAAAGAGGGTCTTTATCCTCGTCGTATCCTTTATATGGAAATACGTGGCCAGGGGGTCATTCCCTTGACTCGTACTGATGAGAAGTTTTTTACTCCACGAGAAATTGAACAAAAAGCTGCCGAATTGGCCTATTTCTTGCGCGTACCAATTGAAGTATTTTGAGTACCAATTGTAATTTTCAAAATTGTAATGTAAGGGTATTTTGAGTATTTATCTAAAGGAAGGAACAACCGAAGATAAGAGAAAATTGTTTCAAATTTGTTTTGTCCAAGTGAAATATATGGCATAATATTCTTCCCTTTTCATATGAAGGGAAGGGGCTTTTTTTTTTTTATTCTATTTCTCTATTCCACTTCATTTAGATCTAAGAAAGAACCCAATATAATGAAATTTTACTAGTATACAAAAAGAGAAATAGATATAAACACAAGGTCTCAAACCTTGTTATAGAATGCTTCAAAGATCAAAGAAAAGAAATATCATATAGAGTCAGCGAATGAAGCGGATTCATTAACAACTCAATTTACAGATCAAAAATGAAAAAAAAGAAAGCATTGCCTTCTTTCCTATATCTTGTATTTATCGTACTTTTGCCCTGGGTAGTTTCTTTCTCTTTTAAAAAATGTCTTGAACTTGGGATTAAGAATTGGTGGAATACCAGGCAACCTGAAACTCTCTTAACGGATATTCAAGAGAAAAGGATTCTAGAAGGATTCATAGAATTAGAAGAGCTTTTTCTCTTGGACGAAATGATAAAAGAGAAACCGAAGACACATGTACAAAACCCCCCTATAGGAATACACAAGGAAATAATACAATTGGCCAAAATAGATAATGAGGACCATCTCCATATCATTTTGCATTTCTCAACAAATATAATCTGTTTGGCTATTCTAAGTGGTTCTTTTTTTATGGGTAAAGAGGAACTTGTCATTTTGAATTCTTGGGCTCAGGAATTCTTCTATAACTTAAATGACTCAATAAAAGCTTTTTTTATTCTTTTAGTTACGGATTTTTTTGTTGGATTTCACTCTACCCGCGGTTGGGAACTACTAATTCGTTGGGTCTACAACGATCTTGGGTGGGCTCCTAACGAGTTAATTTTCACTATTTTTGTTTGTAGTTTTCCTGTGATTCTAGACACGTGTTTGAAATTTTGGGTCTTTTTTTGTTTAAACCGCCTATCTCCTTCGCTTGTAGTCATTTATCATTCAATTAGTGAAGCATAATTGGATTTCTTAATATTAATCAAATTAGCATTTTTCTTCCTTTAGAAAGAAAGCCCTTTTCTTTTTTAGCAAAATTCTTTCTATTTCTACCTGCTCAAGGTATTCATCATTCCAGTACAACTGTTGCAGTAGAATGACAACAGACTCGTGTATAGGGAACTAGATTAACTTAGCTACCTATCTAATTTATTGTAGAAACTTCGGGATGCGCGATTGGAAATGGAAAATAGAAATACTTTTTCTTGGGTAAAGGAACAGATGATTCGATCGATTTCTGTATCGATCATGATATACGTAATAACTCGGACGTCTATTTCAAATGCATATCCCATTTTTGCGCAGCAGGGTTATGAAAACCCGCGGGAAGCAACTGGACGAATTGTATGTGCCAACTGCCATTTAGCTAATAAGCCCGTGGATATTGAAGTTCCCCAAGCTGTCCTTCCCGATACTGTATTTGAAGCAGTTCTTCGAATCCCTTATGATATGCAGCTGAAACAAGTTCTTGCTAATGGAAAAAAGGGA